TTAAATATGTATATAGTTATAGTATGTTTCATAGAATGGGCTGAGATTCATGTAGCTGGTTATGCTGGGTACTTCTGTGTTATATATTTATAATTATAAATACACTCTATGAATAAGTTAAAATTTTTCAGAAATAGGCAGATAGCAGTTAAAATTTTTTGGGAGAGTGTTTATGTCTTATAAGCATTAAATGAATGTCCATCTGAAGTAATGCGGTCAATAAGTGGGTTAATACTGCTCAGGCGGGTATGTCTTGCAAGCATTAACAGAGTACACAAGCAAGGTTTTTATTATGGGGATTATACAATTTGACTAATAAGTTCATACTACAATTGATCCGGTAGCGCTCCAGGCCTTGACGGCCCATGGTGAGGCAGGAATACCGAAAAATAAAAGATACCAAATGTAGACAGTTCCTTAAAATGCCGCGATCACGGACTTGGGGGCACCAACATCATCACAAATGTCTCATTTAAGGGGAACGTATGATTGGTTGACATACCATGGCCCTGAAGAAGGAACCAGCTGCCTATTGAAGTACACTTTTGTCACACCCACGATTTATGGGCCCGTGGCAAGAAGAGGTAACACCTGTCTGGCGGGTTGATGGTTTCACGGAGGATGGTAGTCAAGAGACTAACTAATGGAAAGTGATAGTCGTATGGCCTTAGAAAAGATTTGACTTAATGGTCTATGTCTATATCACGGAGATTTATTTGGATAGTCATTAATGGTTAAGTAGACAAGAATAGACATGAGGAAATGAGGTTTATGTGGAGTGATACATTATTATGTCTTATATCATACATTAAATGTATTTTATGCATGAATCTACAGTACATGCTTATTATCCATGGTCTAAATAATTAATGTTGATAATACATATGGGGGGGAGATAATTGCATGTTGTGATTTTATTGATTTTGATACATTATATGAAAGGATTCAAGGAATAGTTTAATTAGAACATCAGCTTTGGGAGTTGGCGGTGGAAATGACTTTTTCTTCCTTGAGTTGTTCTAGGGAATGTTTGAATTTTCCTTTTTAGGTTTACAAGACCTATGTAATGTTTATACTACTAGAGCTATCATTTAAGGATTTTATTTTCAATAAGGCTTGCTAATGGTATTAGGATTAAAATAATTGTAAAGTATAGGATTGATGCCACTTGCCCAATTGTAATGTAAGGGTGCTCAACCGGTTGGCCTCCAATTCAAGTGAGAATAATTAAGTTGGCGGCTAGAGTTCAGAATAAGCATTGGCTTAGTGGACGGAATGATATGCTTCGTTGTTTTGATAAGTGGATAAAAGGGATAATTATAAGAATTAGGATAGAGAGGAGAAGGGCTAGGACTCCTCCAAGTTTGTTGGGGATTGAGCGGAGGATGGCGTAAGCAAATAGAAAGTATCATTCAGGCTTAATGTGTGGGGGAGTGTTTAGGGGGTTGGCGGGTGTGTAGTTGTCAGGGTCTCCTAAAATGTCTGGGAAAAATAGGACGAGTAATAATAGGAAGAAAAATAATAGTAAGAGTCCAATCAAGTCTTTTATTGAGTAGTAAGGATGGAATGGAATTTTGTCGCAGTCTGAGTTTAGTCCTGTTGGGTTGTTTGATCCTGTTTCATGAAGGAATAGTAGGTGAACTATTGTTAGGGCGGTGATAATGAAGGGAAGGATGAAATGGAGGGCGAAAAATCGGGTTAAGGTTGCTTTGTCTACAGAGAATCCTCCCCAGACTCATTCTACTAGGGTAGGTCCGATGTATGGGATGGCTGAGAGGAGATTTGTGATGACAGTTGCACCTCAGAAAGATATTTGTCCTCAGGGAAGAACGTATCCTATGAAAGCGGTTGCTATAACAAAAAGTAGTAGAATTACTCCTAAATTTCAAGTTTCTAGAAATATGTATGATCCGTAATATATACCTCGTGCTACGTGCAGGTATAAGCAGATAAAGAATATTGATGCTCCGTTGGCGTGTAAGTATCGGATGAGTCATCCGTAGTTTACGTCTCGACAAATGTGAGTAACGGATGAAAATGCTGTTGTTGTGTCTGCTGTGTAGTGTATTGCTAGAAATAGGCCTGTAAGGATTTGTAAAGCTAAGCAAGCGCCTAGGAGGGATCCAAAGTTTCATCATGATGAGATGTTTGGTGGTGTGGGTAAATCAATGAATGAGTGATTAATTATTTTTAGTAGTGGGTGGGCTTTTCGGGTAATTTTCATTAGGTTCTTGTAGTTGAAATACAACGGTGATTTTTCATGTCATTGGTCATGGTTGGAGTCCATGTGAGAATTATGATTTTGAATATTGTATACTTTTTAAGTGTTGCTTTTGTTATTTGTTATATTGGATTTTCAGTTAAGCCTTCTCCAGTATATGGAGGATTAGCTTTAATTGTTAGTGGTGGGGTGGGATGTTTTATTATTTTAAGTTATGGTGGGTCATTTTTGGGCTTAATGGTGTTTTTAGTATATTTAGGTGGTATGATGGTGGTGTTTGGTTATACGACTGCTATGGCTACAGATCAGTACCCGGACTCATGAGGGTCTAATGTGATTATCTGAAGTGCTACTTTTATAGGTTTATTAATGGAGTTACTGATAATTTATAATTGAGTTGTTAATGATCAAGTGGAAGCCTTAGTTCAGTATAATAGCATAGGGGAATGAGTTGTATATGATAGTGATAAGGGGGTTGGGTTTTTAGAGGTGATCCTGCTGGGGTTGCAACTATTTACAGTTATAATTGTTGATTATTATTTATTGGAGGGTGAACATTGTTTGCTGGTATTTTTATCATTATTGAGATTACTCGGGGGAGGTTATGTTGTAATTATAATGGAGATGGTTAAGGAAATTAAAAATGATATAAAATAAATTTTAATAAGTCCTAGTTGATTAGTTGATATGCTGGATAATGTGATGTTGATATTTGAGATGGTTTTGGGAATTGTTTTTTCTAGTCATGTTATGTCTATAGAGGAGGTTGCTAGGTTTTGGCTAGTTAAAAGTTTGTATAGGGGAATGAGCCGATGTATAATTGTTGGGTAGAAGCCTAGTATAGTTGAGAATATTGATGATTTTGAATGGTGGAATGGTTTGAGGTTGTAGGATATGTTGTTTAGTTCAATTGCTAGCATGAATCCAAGGAGAGTTACTGTAATTGCGGTGAGTTTAATATATAAGGGTATTGTTATTTGAGGCATGTTTATTGGGATAATACTGTTAGAAATAAAGAATCCTGCAAAGATGCTTCCGATTGCTAGGCGTTTAATTGGATTAATTAGTTGTGGGTTGTTTTCGTTAATATTTATTGGTGAATTATAATTAGGATAATTAAGTAAAGGGTAAAAGATGATCCGTATACTGTAGACTGCTGTAAAGGAAGTTGCAATTATTGTTAGGAGGAGTGCTCAGGCATTGAGGTAGGAGGTTGATATGGATTCGATGATTAAGTCTTTTGAGTAAAAGCCTGTAAGGAAAGGGATTCCTGTTAAGGCTAGGCTTCCAATGATTATAGCAGAAGATGTAAATGGTATTGTTTTATATAGGCCTCCTATTTTTCGAATGTCTTGTTCATTATTTAGGCTATGAATAATGGACCCAGAGCATATGAATAGTATTGCTTTGAAAAATGCATGTATGCAGATGTGGAGAAATGCTAGATGGGGTTGATTGATTCCAATAGTTACTATTATTAGTCCTAGTTGACTGGAAGTTGAGAATGCGATGATTTTTTTGATATCGTTTTGTGTAATTGCGCAGAGGGCGGTAAATAGTGTTGTAATAGCACCTAGACATAGGGATAAGGTCATAATTGATTCGTTTAGAGTAAGTAGGGGGTAAAATCGAATGAGTAAAAAAATTCCTGCTACAACTATAGTACTTGAGTGTAGTAATGCGGATACTGGAGTTGGACCCTCTATTGCTGCGGGTAGTCATGGGTGAAGGCCGAATTGAGCTGATTTGCCGGTTGCTGCAAGTAGTAGGCCCAGTATTGGTAAAATATCAATTTTGTTGTGTGTTATAAATATTTGTTGTATTTCTCATGAATTACTGTTTAGTAAGAATCATGTTATGGAAATAATTAATCCAATGTCTCCAATTCGATTATAAAGGATTGCTTGGAGGGCAGCGGTGTTAGCTTCTGATCGGCTAAGTCACCATCCAATTAGTAGGAAAGATATAATGCCGACTCCTTCCCAACCAATAAAAAGTTGGAAGATGTTGTTAGCAGTTACTAAAATTATTATTGTGATGAGGAATATAATTAAATATTTGAAGAATAGGTTGATGTAAGGGTCTGAGTGTATATATCATAAGGAAAATTCTATGATTGATCATGTTACGAAGAGGGCTACTGATATAAATAGGATAGAAAAGTAGTCTAATTTGAAGCTTATATTAATGTTGAAAGTTTGTATTGAGATTCAGTTTCAGTTCGAGATTATTCCTTCTCCTTCGAAGTAAATTAATATAAGGGTAGGAATTATGCTTAGTGAGAAGGATAAGGCAACAATGGTTTTGATATAGGAGGGGTAGTTTCATGATTTAGGTAAGATACATGAGGGGATAATGATTGGGATGATTAAAATGAGGAGGGATATTATGAATAGGGAGGATAATAGGTTAATTACTTTTATTTGGAGTTGCACCAATTTTTTAGTTCCTAAGACTAATGGATTACTTCTATCCTATAAAAGTTGTTGTTTGTAATAGTTATGTGATAATTGGAGTTGATTATAGAACAATTTATATTGCTAGGTTTAGGGTTATTGGTTTTATTTATTTGGTATTGGTTGTGGGCATGTAATAGTGGGTTTATGAGTAAATTATGAGGCTTATTAGTTAAATTGGTTGGGAGAATGTGTGGAGTTATTTATGAGGGTTGTTATAGAATTATTAATAGAAACTGTGTAAGAAAGCTACAGTTTTATTTGTAGAAGTAGGAGTTAGCAGTTCCTAGCTACTTTCTTGGTAATTAAAAAGTATAATCTTTTATTGTTAGATTCACAGTCTAATGTTTTTGTTAAACTATAATTACAGATTGTAAACCCCATGATGATTTTTGGGTTTATTATGGTAAGGAATAGGGGAAGCAGGTGTAATGTTATGAGTATATTTTCTCGTGTGTAAGAGGGGGTAATATTGTGGATATGGTAGGGAGGAGTTCCTCGTTGTGTTGAGATTAATATATATAGAGAGTATATTGCTGTGACTAGCATATTGAGAGCTATAAATAGTATAGTGAAGTTAGATCAGGAGAAGGAGGAAATGATAATTATTATTTCTCCTAGAAGGTTAATTGTTGGGGGAAGGGCCAGGTTACTGAAGCTTGATAATATTCATCATAGGGCCATAAGTGGGAGGATAACTTGTAGTCCGCGGGCAAGTAATATAGTTCGGCTGTGTGTTCGTTCGTAGTTGGAGTTTGCAAGGCAGAATAAGAGGGATGAGGTTAATCCATGGGCAATTATCAGTGTAGTAGCGCCTGCATAACTTAGTGGGGTTTGAATTAGGATAGCAACAATTACTAAGGCTATGTGACTAACTGAGGAATATGCAATTAACGATTTCAGATCTGTTTGGCGTAGACAAATTGAGCTAGTTATAAGTATTCCTCATAGTGAGAGTATGATGAAAGGGTATATTATTGTATTGGTTAAAGGGTCAAGAAGTTGTGAAATTCGTATTATACCATAGCCGCCTAGTTTCAGTAAGATAGCAGCTAGTACTATGGACCCTGCAATTGGGGCTTCTACGTGTGCTTTTGGTAATCATAAGTGTAATCCATATATAGGGAGTTTAACTATAAAAGCTATAATGCATGCTAGTCATAGTAGGTCGTTTGATCATGTGGGGAGTAAAGGTAGTGCTTTTAGTTTGTATAATAGAAAGTTTAGTGAGCCTGTTGAATTTTGTAAGTAAAGAAGTGCTACTAGGAGTGGAAGAGAAGCAATTAAGGTATAAAATAGAAAGTAAAGACCTGCGTTTATCCGTTCTGTTTGATTTCCCCAACGTGTGATGACGATTAGTGTTGGGATTAGGGTAGCTTCAAATAATACATAAAACAAGATTATTTCTGAGGCAGTAAATGTTATGATGAGTATGGTGTGTAGAGAGATTAATAAAGTAATATAAATTTTTTTTCGATAAAGTGGTTCCTGTTTTAGGTGATGTTGACTTGCAATAATTGTTAATGGGAGAAGTCATGTTGTAAGGATTAATAGGGGAGAAGATAGTGAATCTGATGAGAATATTGTAGAGAGGTTGTGGCTGTTAATGTCTAATTGGGTAATTATTGGGATTGTAATTAGGGCAATTATTAGGCTGTGGGAGGAAGAGTTTATTCAGATTATATTGGGTTTGGATAGTCATGTAATAGGGATTAACATAATAGTGGGAAAGATAATTTTTAGCATTGTAGTAGATTTAGATTCTGAACGTAGTCAGTACCATAGGTGTTTGAAATTATCACTAATAGTGCTAGGCCAATTGCAGCTTCGCAGGCAGCGAATACTAATAGGATAGTGGGAATTGCTATGAATGATACGTAATGAAGATTTAATATTGTAAGAGTGCTTAGGATAAATATGGAGAGTATTATTCCTTCTAAGCATAGGAGGGAAGATATTATATGGGATCGATAGATTATAGTACCTAAGAAAGAGATAATGTAAGCTGAAATTATGTTTATGAGGATGGTAGACATTTTGGTAATTATGGATGGATACATAATTTAATGAGTCGAAATCATTTGTTTTGGTATTAAACTAATTACCATATTCATTTCATTCCAGTCCGTTTTGAAGTCATTCGTATATTAGGCCTAATGCTAGAATGAATACTAGTATGAGTGAGGCTATAGTTATTAGGGGAAGGTTATTGGTTTGTAAGGCTCAGGGGAGGGGTAGAAGAAGAGCAATTTCTAGGTCAAATAGCAAAAATGTGATGGCAATTAAGAAAAATTTTATAGAGAAAGGTAGTCGTGCTGATTCTGTTGGGTCAAATCCACATTCATAGGGGCTGGCTTTTTCAGTGTAAATATTGGTTTGGGGTATCCAGAAAGCGATAGTGATAAGTAATAGTGTTAATAGATAGTTGAATGATAGAGCTAATATTATGTTTATTATTTCTTTCTAGGTTTGGACTAGAATTGGCTGATTGGAAGTCAGTGGTATTTGTTATACTAAAGAAATATGAGCCTCATCAGTAGATGGATACATATAGGAAAAGTCATACTACATCAACAAAATGTCAGTATCATGCTGCTGCTTCAAATCCGAAGTGATGGCTTGATGTGAAGTGGTAGTAGAGTTGTCGTAATAAACATACGGTGAGAAATGTGGTTCCAATAATCACGTGTAATCCATGAAACCCTGTGGCAACGAAAAATGTTGATCCGTAAATGCCGTCTGAAATGGTAAATGATGACTCATAGTATTCTGATATTTGTAGAATTGTGAAGTAAATTCCTAGAATAATAGTGATTAGTAAAGCTTGGATTATGTGTTTTCGATTACCTTCTATGAGGCTGTGATGTGCTCAAGTAATTGAAACTCCAGATGCTAGGAGTACGGATGTATTTAGTAAGGGTACTTCAAGTGGGTTTAAGGGATTAATTCCTGTTGGTGGTCAGTGACCTCCTAGTTCTGGGGTTGGGGCTAAGCTGGAATGGTAGAATGCTCAGAAAAACCCTGAGAAAAAAAGGACTTCTGAGATGATAAATAAGATTATTCCATATCGAAGTCCTTTTTGAACAATTGATGTGTGATGTCCTTGGAATGTGCCCTCTCGAATAATGTCACGTCATCATTGATATATTGTTAGTGCGTTGCCTAGAAGACCTATTATTAGTAGGGAGTTAGAGTTGAAATGAAATCATATAATTATACCTGATGTTAGTAAGAGGGCAGATAATGCTCCGGTGAGGGGTCATGGACTTGGGTTTACTATATGGTAAGCGTGTGTTTGGTGTGTCATTATGTATTGTCATGTAGATATAGGCTGACAAGAAGTGTAAATACATATGCTTGGATTACTGCTACGGCTAGTTCAAGGATAGTAAGTAGAATAAGAATAGTAAATAAGATTGTAGCGGTAGGAAAGTTAATAGATATTAGTGTTAATGTTGCAGCGCTAATTAGGTGAATTAATAAGTGGCCTGCAGTGATGTTAGCTGTTAGTCGTACAGCTAAGGCTACTGGTTGAATAAAAAGGCTAATTGTTTCAATAATAATGAGTATAGGGATTAATGGGATAGGTGTTCCTTGAGGAAGAAAATGGGCGAGTGATTTTTTTGCTTTATGTCGAAAACCTAGAACTACTGTAGCGAATCATAAAGGGATTGCTATACCTAAGTTTATTGATAGTTGTGTAGTTGGTGTAAATGAATGTGGTAATAGTCCAAGTAGGTTGGTTGAAGCAATAAATATGATTAGTGTCATTAGTATTAGTGATCAGGTTCGTCCTTTCGGGGTATGCATTGTTATTATTTGTTTTAATACTAGGTTTATTAGTCATTGTTGTAGTGAGATTAAACGGTTGTTAATTAGGCGATTAGGTGTTGGGAATAGGATAGTTGGGAATAAGATGATTATTGTAATTATTGGGATACCAATCAGTGAAGGTGTTATGAAAGAGGAGAATAAGTTTTCGTTCATTTTTTTTCTCAGGGGGTTAGGTGTTTGGGTGTTTTTATGGGTTTGAGTTGTGAGTTGATGTTATAATAGTAATATGATATTATTTTCTTTTGAAAAAAATAAAAGAGTGTGATGATTATTGAAATAATGGTTAGGGCTCATGTTGATGTATCAAGTTGAGGCATATCATTATGGAGAGAATTTCATCTCTCAGTCTTTAACTTAAAAGGTTAACGCTTGCAAATAGCTTCATAATGGATTAGATTGTTGTTGATCAGTTTTCGAATGTTTGTAAGGGAACTATTTCAATTACGATGGGTATGAAGCTGTGGTTAGATCCGCAAATTTCAGAGCATTGTCCATAGAATAAGCCGGGGCGAGTTGATATTAGGGTTGTTTGGTTGAGGCGTCCTGGAATAGCGTCTGTTTTTAGTCCTAGAGAGGGCACTGTTCATGAGTGTAATACGTCTTCTGATGAAATTAGTATGCGGATTGGTAGTTCTATGGGGAGAACCAGTCGGTTATCAACTTCTAGAAGTCGAAATTCTCCGGGTTTTAAATCTGTTGTAGGGATTATGTAGGAATCGAAGTTTAGTTCTTCATAGTCTGTATACTCGTAGCTTCAGTATCATTGATGTCCTATTGTTTTTACTGTCATTAAGGGGTTGTTGATTTCATCTATTATGTATAAGATACGGAGAGAGGGAAGAGCAATCATAATTAGGATGATTGCGGGTAGGATAGTTCAGATGGTTTCAATTTCTTGGGCGTCTATAGTACTGGTGTGTGTTAGTTTTGTGGTAAGTATTAGTGAAATTAAATATAGTACTAATGAGCTAATTAAGAATACAATTATGAGTGTATGATCATGGAAATTTAGTAACTCTTCTATGATAGGTGATGTTGCGTCTTGAAATCCTATTTCGTAAGGGTAAGCCATAAAGATATATAAGATTAATAACTTATAATTTAACTTTGACGAAGTTATGTAATTATTTTACTAATATCTTATGAAGAAAGTCATAGAGGTTATGGGGCTGGCTTGAAACTAGTTTTTGAAGGTTCGAGTCCTTCCTTTCTTGTGTTATTTGGTGTTTACGAAGGCAGGCTCTTCGAATGTATGATATGGAGGAGGGCATCCATGGAGTCATTCTAGGTTGGTATGTGTGATTTCGATGTTTAGTACTTCTCGTTTTGATGCGAAAGCTTCTCAGATTATGAAAATTATTATTATTACAGCTGTGAGAGAAATGAAGGATCCTATAGATGAAATTGTGTTTCATGTTGTATATGCATCTGGGTAGTCAGAGTATCGTCGTGGTATCCCTGATAGGCCTAAGAAGTGTTGTGGGAAGAAAGTTATGTTTACTCCTATAAATATTACGAAGAAGTGAATCTTCGCTCAGGAGTTGTTTAGTGTGTAACCGGAAAACAGAGGGAATCAATGGACAAATCCTCCTATAATGGCGAAAACTGCTCCCATTGACAATACGTAGTGGAAATGTGCTACTACATAGTATGTATCATGTAGGACAATGTCTAGGGAGGAGTTGGCTAAAACAATCCCTGTTAATCCCCCAACAGTAAATAGGAAGATAAAGCCTAGTGCTCATAGTATGGCTGGGGATCATTTAATATTACCTCCATGAAGTGTTGCTAGCCAACTAAACACTTTTACTCCTGTTGGGATAGCGATAATTATTGTTGCAGAGGTGAAGTATGCTCGTGTATCAACATCTATACCTACTGTAAATATGTGATGGGCTCATACAATGAATCCTAGGAAACCGATAGATATTATTGCTCATACTATTCCTATATATCCGAAAGGTTCTTTTTTACTTGAATAATATGTTACGATGTGCGAAATTATTCCGAATCCGGGTAAGATTAAAATGTAAACTTCAGGGTGTCCAAAGAATCAGAATAGGTGTTGGTAAAGAATAGGGTCTCCTCCTCCTGCAGGATCGAAAAATGTTGTGTTTAAATTTCGGTCCGTTAGTAGTATTGTAATTCCTGCAGCCAGTACTGGAAGGGAAAGTAATAGAAGTACGGCTGTAATAAGGACAGATCATACAAATAGAGGAGTTTGGTATTGGGATATTGCAGGGGGTTTTATATTAATAATAGTTGTAATAAAGTTGATGGCTCCGAGGATTGAGGAGACACCTGCTAGGTGTAGGGAGAAGATAGTTAGGTCAACTGATGCTCCTGCATGTGCTAAATTCCCTGCTAGGGGCGGGTAAACAGTTCATCCTGTCCCTGCTCCAGCTTCAATTATTGATGAAGATAGAAGTAGTAGGAAGGAAGGGGGAAGAAGTCAGAAGCTTATGTTGTTTATTCGAGGGAACGCTATATCCGGGGCTCCAATTATTAAAGGTACTAGTCAGTTTCCGAAACCTCCAATTATGATAGGTATAACTATGAAGAAAATTATAACGAAAGCATGGGCTGTTACGATAACGTTATAAATTTGATCATCTCCTAGTAGGGTACCCGGTTGTCCTAATTCAGCTCGGATTAAAAGGCTTAGAGCAGTTCCTACTATTCCTGCTCAGGCACCAAATAGTAAATATAGTGTTCCAATGTCTTTGTGGTTTGTGGAAAATAATCAGCGATTAATGAACATAGGTAGAAGAATAGGCAAAATGGCTGAGAGTAGGCATTAGACTGTAAATCTAAGAACAGAAGTAGTAAAGCTTCTTTTTGTCAAGTCCTGAGGTGATTAGTCATGTTGAATTGCAAATTCGAAGGAGCAGTTTTCCTGCCGGGACTTCTCCCGCCACTTTTCCTTTAGGCGGGAGAAGTAGGTTGAAGCCAGTAGTTTTAGGCGTTTAGCTGTTAACTAAGTTTTTGTAGGATAGAAGCCTGTCAACCTAGAAGGGTTTAGCTTAATTAAAGTGTCTGGTTTGCGTTCAGTTGATGTAAGGTCATAGTCTTACAACTCTTATTTGCAGGAAATAAATAGATAGTATTTACTTAGGGCTTTGAAGGCTCTTGGTCTTTTTAACCTAATTTCCTAGTTGAGGAATGTAACGATTGGGGCTAGAGGTAGGAGGAGGGTTGAGATAATGATGAGGGGGGTGATTATTGGTATGGTGGTACTAGGTTGGAAGGTTCATTTAAATTTTAGGTTGTTAGTTGAAGGAAATAAAGTTAGGGTAGTTGAATATACTAATCGTATGTAAAAGAAAAGGTTGAGTAGAGCTATAATTGCTATTGTGACGGGCATTGTAATGCTATTATTGTTAATTATTTCTTGGATGATTATTCATTTTGGTAAGAAACCTGTTAGTGGGGGTAGGCCTCCTAGTGATAGGAGTACTGTTAAAGTTAATATTGTCATTAATGGTATAGAATTTCAGTTTAGTGAGAGTGTTAGAGTGTTAGTATTTGGAAAATATATAAATATCATAAATATTGGAAGGGTAAGAACGATATAAATTGTGAGGTTAATTAGTACAATTGATGTACTATAGATTATGATGGCTGTTATTCATCCTATGTGGCTAATTGATGAGTAAGCTATAATTTTTCGTAGTTGTGTTTGGTTTAGTCCTCCTCAGCCTCCTATTAGAATGGATATAATTGCCAGTGAGAGGGTGATTATGTTGTTAAGGGATGGGGCAATTTGAATTATAATGATGAGGGGTGCAATTTTTTGTCATGTTAATAAGATTATTCCGGCTATGAGGGGAATGCCTTGTATAACTTCTGGAACTCATAAGTGGAATGGGGCAAGTCCTATTTTTATGGCTAGTGCTAGAAGGGGAATAATGTTTAAGGCTAAGTTATTGTTATGTAAAATTTCTCAATTACCTGAATATAGTATAGTAAGAATAATACTTATTAATAGTATTATTGAGGCTGTTGTTTGGGTTAGAAAATATTTTGTTGCTGCTTCAGTTGATCGTGGATTTTTTTTATCTATTATAATAGGAATTATAGCAAATATTCCTATTTCTAGTCCTACTCACATTAAAATTCAGTGTGAGCTTGTGATTGTGATTAGCGTGCCTATAATTAGGGTAGAGTATAGGATAATGTTAGGTATAATGTTAATTAGTAGGGGAGGGGTATGATCCAACATTTTCGGGGTATGGGCCCGATAGCTTATTTAGCTGACCTTACTTTAGAATATGGTGTAATTGGTAGCACGGAGAAATTTGAATTCTTTGGATTAGGTTCAATTCCTATAATTCTAGAAATAAGAGGGTTTAAACCTCTATAATTTACTCTATCAAAGTAATTCTTTTTCAGACATATTTCTAATAGTGTTTAGATGGTTTGAGGGGGTGTACTGAATAGCATGATTGGTATTGAGATATGTCATATCGATATTGCCAGTGTTAAGGGTAGAAAATTTTTTCATAATAAGTGTATTAGTTGGTCATAACGGAATCGTGGGTATGAGGCGCGGATTCATAGGAAGAGTATTACGAGTATAAGTGTTTTTAGAATAAAAGTAGTAGTAAAGCTTGTTGTGTTTAATAATAAAGGGGATGAATTTATGAAAATAGTAACGGTGAGGGCGTTTATTAGGATGATGTTTATGTATTCTGCTATAAAGAATAAGGCGAAAGGGCCTGCAGCATATTCTACGTTAAAGCCCGATACTAATTCAGATTCTCCTTCTGTGAGGTCGAAAGGAGCTCGGTTTGTTTCTGCTAGTGTTGAAATAAATCATATTATTGTTAGAGGTCAAGTAGGGAGGATTAGTCATGTATTTTTTTGGGTAATTATTAAAGTGCTTAGTGTGAAGGATCCATTTAGTATTAGGATTGAAAGTAAAATGATTGCTAAACATACTTCGTAAGAGATTGTTTGAGCAACTGCTCGGAGAGCTCCGAATAATGCATATTTTGAGTTAGAAGATCATCCTGATCATAGGATAGAGTAGACGGCGAGGCTTGAGGCTGCTAGAATGAATAGTAATCCTATATTTATATTTACTAGGGGTTGTGGTATGGGTATGGGAATTCATATTGAGAGTGCTAGTGATAGTGCTATGAGGGGTGCAATTGAGAATAGTATAATGGAGGAAGTTGATGGGTGGATAGGTTCTTTAATAAATAGTTTTAATGCGTCTGCGATAGGTTGTAAAGTGCCATAGGGCCCAATGATGTTGGGTCCTTTGCGTGATTGCATGTAGCCTAGTAGTTTTCGTTCGATGAGCGTTAAAAAAGCTATAGCTAGGAGAATTGGGAGGAGGAGGGTTAAAATGTTAATTAAGAACATTGTTGTTAAGGAGAGGAGTTGAACCTCTGATTATAAAGTTTTAAGTTTTATGCAATTGCCAGGCTCTGCCACCTTAACAAACCCTTTTCTAGGGTAAGTGTTTTAATTAATTACAAAATTAAGATTGATGAATTTTTTATTTGTAGGGCGTTACTGGATAATTGGCCCTGTTTCTCTTGTCCTTTCGTACTGGGAGAAACTTATAAATAGATAGAAACCGACCTGGATTACTCCGGTCTGAACTCAGATCACGTAGGACTTTAATCGTTGAACAAACGAACCTTTAATAGCGGCTGCACCATTGGGATGTCCTGATCCAACATCGAGGTCGTAAACCCTATTGTCGATATGGACTCTTAAATAGGATTGCGCTGTTATCCCTAGGGTAACTTGGTTCATTGTTCAAGTTTATTGGGTCAATAATATGATAGGAGGATTGATTTGTAGATCTAACTTAATATCATTCGGAGGTTTTTCTGTTCTCCGAGGTCACCCCAACCGAAATACTCTATACATTATTTGTTTGTTTTTATTATTGTTGTTAAAATATGCATAGTGGTATTAAAGCTCCATAGGGTCTTCTCGTCTTATTATGTTATTCCCGCCTCTTCACGGGAAGGTCAATTTCACTGACTGAAAGCAAGAGACAGTAAAACCCTCGTCTAGCCATTCATACAGGTCCTTATTTAAAGAACAAGTGATTATGCTACCTTTGCACGGTCAGGATACCGCGGCCGTTTAACTTTTAAGTCACCGGGCAGGCAGTGCCTCTAATATTTGGAATGCTAGAGGTGATGTTTTTGGTAAACAGGCGGGATTTGTGTTTGCCGAGTTCCTTTTGCTTTTTTCTGTCTTTCCTTAATGCATGCCTGTGTTGGATTAACAATTTGTATAATAAGTAATTAATGTATGGTTAGTATTATTAGGTTGTTAATTATCAGTGGAGGGTCCGGGAAGATATAAACTTATGCAAGGAGAAATATTTCTTGTTACTAATACTAACATTATCTCTTCTATATATGTAATATAGATTAGTCCAATTGATGTACAGGGGATCATATATATATTTTTGGTATTTTTTATTTTAAGGTTTTGAGCTTTAACGCTTTCTTAATTGGTGGCTGCTTTTAGGCCTACTATGGACGTTTATTTTGTTTACCCTCTGTTTAAGGTTGTAGCCTTTTCTATAGAGCTGTCCCTCTATAGACTAACATTTAAGTTTTCATGCAATTTTTGGTTTTTTTGGGAAAAGCTTAAAGTTGAACTAATATTCTTGTTTGGACAACCAGCTATCACCAAGTTCGGTTGGCTTTTCACCTCTACCTGTTGATCTTCTCACTATTTTGCTACATAGACGAGTTGGCTCTGTTAGCTGTCAGCAGGTAGCTCACTTGGTTTCGGGGTTATTAACTAAAGTTCTCTTTGCTAATGTATTTCTAGTTAGTTCATTATGCAAAAGGTACTAGATATAGTCTATGCTTTTTTTTACTTGTTTATTTGTTCATTCATCTTTCCCTTGCGGTACTTTCTCTATAGCTCTAAAGGTATATTTCTATCTCCTATACTTTAATAATGGTGAATGCTTTAATTGTTAGTTCGTGTTTAGTTGTGTTGTTTAAAAGTTAGGCTAGTTTTAGTTCAAAGCGTTCATTTGAATTGAAGTCTTCTAGGTGTAAGCTAGATGCTTTATTTAAGCTACGTTTTGTTTATCCAAGCACACTTTCCAGTATGCTTACCTTGTTACGACTTGCCTCCTTTTATATGCTGTAGTCCGGTTTAATGAGGTTAGACTTATTGATACTTAAGGAGGGTGACGGGCGGTGTGTGCGTGCTTCATGGCCGAGTTCAATTAAGCTCTCTATTCTTAATTTACTACTAAATCCGCCTTCTATCATTAGTTTCATAATGATTATCGTGGATATTCTTGTTAAGAAAATGTAGCCCATTTTTTCCATCTCATAAGTTACACCTTGACCTAACGTTTTCATGATTAGATGATTATGCTTACTTTTTTGCCTTTTTAGGGTTCGCTGAAGATGGCGGTATATAGACTGTTATAAGCAAGAGATGGTGAGGTGTATCGGGGTTTATCGATTATAAAACAGGCTCCTCTAGGTGGGTATAAAGCACCGCCAAGTCCTTTGAGTTTTAAGCAGTGGCTCGTAGTTCTCGGGCGAAATATTTTGTTATGAATATTTTATTTTTACGACTAAGCATAGTGGGGTATCTAATCCCAGTTTGGGCCTTAGTTTTCGTGTATTCAGAAAGGCTAAAATCACTTTCGTTGGAGGGAGTGTTGATTTTTATTTTACCTGAAGCATTTTACAACCCAGGTAGATCTTAATTTTATTTGTTGTTTTTAATCCTAAACACCCTTTACGCCGTTAGTTTATTAGTTTGGGTTAATCGTATGACCGCGGTGGCTGGCACGAGATTGACCAACCCTGAGTAGTATGACTAAGTCAAACTTTCGTTTATTGCTTAATTTTTATTACTGCTGTATCCCGTGGGGGTGTGGCTGAGCAAGGCGTTATGAGCTGCTTGATTTAAGCGTGCTTGATGCCCGCTCCTTTTGATCAATTTAGTTATGATTTAAAGGGCATGCTCACTGGGATGTGGATGCTTGCATGTATAAGTCTACTAACAACTAATAAAAAAGCCAGGACCAAACATTTGTGTTTATGGAGTATTTGAGTACTCGTCTAAGCATTTTCAGTGCTTTGCTTTATTTTAAGCTACATTAAC